CATGTTGCACTAGAAACTACGTTTTTTATTGTTTGTTTATTGTACTAAATTCTATTCAAATGCATTGAATTCTTAACTGAATAATTTAAGTAAGATAGAAAATTTTTCTTTTAGATGAAATGCAAATTTGTACACGACATGGGAGAAGGATAGCCCTATTTTTCTATTTATTCTTTCTATTTATTTATAATTGAAGAAGGGGTGCCATCATCTATAGTGAAGTGATACCCCAATTCACAAAATAGAATAATTTCTTTCAATACTTACTCGTTATTAGTTAATGATCATAATGATTTATCTATATGCTTATTCCGAGAGGAAATATTCAAATGATTATTCATCGAATGACTATTATTGTATTTTCATTCAAATAGGAGGGCGGGAAGGCTCTATGGAAAAATGGCGGTTCAATTCGATGTTGTTTAAGGAGGAGTTAGAACACGGGTGCGGGTTAAGTAAATCACTAAAGGGTATTCGAGCCGTTGGAAATACAAATGGGGGTGAAGACCCTGTTATAAATAACATGATTCATGGTTGGATTGATAGTGACAGCTCTAATAATATTGATCCTTTATTTGGTGTCAGCAACATTCGGAGTTTGATCTCTGATGACACTTTTTTAGTTAAGGATAGTAATGGTGAAAATTATTCCATATATTTGGATATTGAAAATTTTATTTTTGAGGTTGAAGATGATCGTTCTTTTCTGAGTGAATTGGGCGGGTTTTTTTCTAGTTGCCTAAATTATAGTTATCCGAATGATGGGCCTAAGAGTGACAATCAGTACTACAATCGTTACATGTATGATACTCATCAATATAGTTGGAATAATCCCATTACTAGTTGCATTGAGAGTTATCTTCGTTCTGAAATCCATATTGATAGTTACATTTCAAGCGGTAGTGCCAATTACAGTAAAAGTTACATTTATAGTTATATTTGTAGTGAAAGCGTAAATAGTATTGACAGTGATAGTTTCAGTATACAAACTAGCGCAAGTGGAAGCGATCTCGATATAAGTAAAAAATACAGGAATTTGTGGGTTCAATGCGAAAATTGTTATGGATTAAATTACAAGAAATTTTTTAGGTTAAAACGGAATATTTGTGAACAATGTGGATATCATTTGAAAATGAGTAGTTCAGAAAGAATCGAACTTTTGATTGATCCAGGCACTTGGGATGCTATGGATGAGGACATGGTTTCGGTGGACCCCATTGAATTTCATTCGGAGCAGGAGCCTTATAAAGATCGTATTGATTCTTATCAAAAAAAGACAGGGTTAACTGAGGCTGTTCAAACAGGCATAGGTCAATTAAACGGTATTTCCATAGCAATTGGGATTATGGATTTTCAGTTTATGGGGGGCAGTATGGGATCTGTAGTAGGCGAGAAAATCACCCGTTTGATCGAATATGCTACTAATAGATCTCTGCCCCTTATTATAGTTTGTGCTTCGGGGGGAGCCCGCATGCAAGAAGGAAGTTTGAGCTTGATGCAGATGGCTAAAATATCTTCAGCTTTATATAATTATCAATCAAATAAAAAGTTATTCTACGTATCAATCCTTACATCTCCTACAACTGGCGGGGTGACTGCCAGTTTTGGTATGTTAGGAGATATCATTATTGCCGAACCTAATGCTTACATTGCATTTGCAGGTAAAAGAGTAATTGAACAAACATTGAATAAGACAGTACCTGATGGGTCACAAGAAGCTGAGTATTTATTCCATAAAGGCTTATTCGACCCAATTGTACCGCGTAATCTTTTAAAGGGTGTTCTGAGTGAGTTATTTCAGCTTCACGGTTTCCGTCCTTTGAATCAAAATTGAATTTAATCAAGTAGATCGTTTAATTCATTTTTTTGAAGTTGACAAGTATTTAGTTTCAATTTTATTTAGTTTATAGTAATCAAAGTGAAAATAAATAAAAAATAATAAGCATGGAGTTTTACTCGAGGTTATAAGATACAATTGTATAACGGATCATAAGTTGTTGATAATCGCTCTTTTCTTATTTCCTACAAATCCATTTTATTTCTACCTATACCTATATAATGCATGGTTAGTAATCATAATGCATGATTAGTAATCGGGAAGGCTCTATCAATAGGATAAAAGAGTTCATTTTTATCCTAAATTAGGAAAAATTCATGTAATTTTATTACATTACGTTTTTTTTTTTATATAATTATTGATTGAATTATTCTCAAAAAACTTTCCGTTTTGTTTTTATTAAGAATCACTGTTGGGTCAAATTCCTTAGAACCTGCGATAACTTGTAAGAACCTTTTTTTGTATTTATTAGAAGATAAGTATAACAAAACAAGAATAATATATATAAAGTGAATAGGTACACTTATTTAGTTCTACGTTTTTTGTACCTATTATTATATACTGATAATAGATATACTTATCATAAGATATCTTTATAACAGGTACAAAATATTAAATCGAGGTATCCATTCTATGACAACTTTCAATTTATCCTCTGTTTTTGTGCCTTTAGTGGGTCTAGTATTTCCGGCAATTGCAATGGCTTCCCTATCTCTTCATGTTCAAAAAAACAAGATTATCTAGATTCGACGGGACCAAATCTTATTCATTTTTTTTTTTAGACTCGGACTTGGGTCGAATACGGATATTTATTTAAATTTATCTATCTATTTAGTGGACATAGGATACAACATGTGGATTTTTCCGAACACAAATGAAAGAGCTATTATGCGCGTCGAAACATCATGGCATGATATATGGGGATATAGAGATTATATCTATACTATATTCAAAAATCAAAAGGGGTCCGCAGATGTATGAAATAGAAAGTAAAAATATCTCTATGTATGTAGATATCTATAGTGGGATTATATGAAGGGAATCCTTTTTTTATATCTAACCGATTTGATGAATTACTCCTAATGGTTGACATCATAATAAGAGTGCTAGTTGATAAGAGTTGCTTCGGGAACAAAAAAGAAAGTCAAATTTGGGTTATTCTCTAAATTTCAATAAAATTAAACAACTGGATCTAGTATGAACTGGCGATCAGAACATATATGGATAGAACTTATAATGGGATCTCGAAAAATAAGTAATTTCTTCTGGGCCTGTATCCTTTTTTTAGGTTCACTGGGATTTTTATTGGTTGGAACTTCTAGTTACCTTGGTAGGAATCTGATAGCCTTATTTCCTTCTCAGGAAATCCTTTTTTTCCCACAAGGGATCGTGATGTCTTTCTATGGGATCGCAGGTCTGTTCATTAGCTCCTATTTGTGGTGCACAATTTCGTGGAATGTGGGTAGTGGTTATGATAGATTTGATAGAAAAAAAGGAATAGTGTGTATTTTTCGTTGGGGATTCCCTGGAAGAAATCGTCGAATCTTTCTTCGATTCCTTATGAGAGATATTCAGTCGATTAGAATAGAGGTTAAAGAGGGTATTTATTCCCGACGTGTACTTTATATGGAAATCAGAGGCCAGGGTGCCATTCCTTTGACTCGTACTGATGAGAATTTGACTCCACGAGAAATTGAACAAAAGGCTGCCGAATTGGCCTATTTTTTGCGCGTACCAATTGAAGTATTTTGAAATGAATTGAAGAATGAATGCTTTCGCAGCATTGAGTAAGGACCTCAGGAATTTTATTTGTTGTTATATAAAAACTTAATGTTTTGTTTTTTCAGGTCGCTCATTCGAGCAAAACAAAAGCAGACGCGTGTGAAACAACCAGAAAACAAAGCGCTTTTTCCACCAAAACTTTTTAATGGATTGTATATGAAAATATGGAAATCAACTTCATTTTTTCATACTAGGAACAAGTATATTTAAGTATGGATTCTTCATATATGTCCGAAAAACTAAGACTATATACATACTTTAATATTTTTGGGGTCCAATATTTTTTAATTGATATGTTAGATATAGATGGATCATATTTTGTAATTTAATTCTGTTTTTGTTTTGTCTCGAAATCTGAAAAATATGCATTTCTTGACTTGAAGTGACTCATTAGGGCATTCATCGAAAGGATAGAATTGCTTCGAATGAAGACATAAAAAAACAAAATATTGTTTCCAGATAGATCTAAGGACTACCCATTAATTCAATTTAAATAAAGGGAGGGGGTCTATGGATTCAATACCTTGTTTGTTATAGAACTCATATTTCATGGAAATATCAGATTGGATAGAATCGAGAGGTGATTTCATTAACAATTCACAGATTAAAAATGCCAAAAAAGAAAGCATTCAACCCACTTCTATATCTTATATCTATAGTTTTTTTGCCCTGGTGGATTTCTTTCTCATTTAATAAAAGTATGGAATCTTTGGTTACTAATTGGTGGAATGCTGGGCAATCCGAAGTTTTTTTGAATGATATTCAAGAAAAGAACGTTCTGAAAAAATTCATAGAATTAGAGGAACTCTTCATTTTGGACGAAATGATAAAGGAATACCCCGATACACATATACAAAAGCTTCATATAGGAATACACAAAGAAACGATTCAATTGGTCAAAATGTACAATGAGGATCATATCCATACCATTTTAATTTTTTCGACAAATATAATAAGCTTCGCTATTCTAAGCGGTTATTCTATTCTGGGTAATAAAGAACTTTGTATTATTAATTATTGGGTTCGGAAATTTATCTATAACTTAAGCGACACAATAAAAGCTTTTTCTATTCTTTTATTAACGGATTTATGTATTGGATTCCACTCGCCTCATGGTTGGGAACTAATGATTGGTTCTGTCTACAAGGATTTTGGATTTTCTCATAATAATCAAATTATATCTGGTCTTGTTTCCACCTTTCCAGTCATTCTAGATACAATTTTAAAATATTTGATCTTCCGTTATTTAAATCGTGTATCTCCGTCACTTGTAGTCATTTATCATTCAATGAATGACTAAAAATGATCCACTGATATAAATCTAATTATAATGTTTTTACTTCGTACATAAACAAACCATTAAAAATGTTACTTTTTTAGG